TTCTTAGTATAATACTTTTTTTTTTAGATTTTCATTTGAAAATCTAAAAAACCATACAAATTTGATACAAATATACAAGTAAATAGTAAATAGACACTAAATAAACATAAAGTAAAAGGATAAAAGAAACTATCCAAATAGAAATGATTTTCCAATTTTATTTTGGAGTGATTTCCGTAGTTATTCAACGAAAGTTTTTTTGAATGAAGTTATACAACACAGTTTTTTTTACTTATTAAGTTTTAAGGTAATTATTTTATTACTTTTTAACTTAATTAATTAATTTAACAAGTTATTAATTATATTATTATTAATTATATTATTAAATATTCATTCTATTAAATAGATTTTAAATAGAATTAATATTTAATGTATCGAATAATATATTAATATATATAGAATAATAGAATTCTATTTAATTTCATTTAATTTTATAATAAATAATTAATATAATTTCAAATAGAATTAGTTAAAATAGAAAATTTCAAATAAAATTGAATAAAATTGAATATTTTATTCAAATTGAATATTTCTATTTTAAATAGAAATATTTGAATATTATTATATTAATAGAATTTACTAGAAATTGAATAGAATTTCTATTTAATAGAAATAGGATTTCTAATTAATATAATTTAAATAGAATATATTTAAAATTAGAATTAGATAATTCTAATAATATAGTAATATAGAATATTTATAATAATATTATTTGTTTTCTATTTTATTTCACAAGACTTGGTTAACGAATCTCTTAATTCGATTCGGAATCACGAGAGTCTAAGTAGATGTTATAGACGACAAATTTATTTCCTTTTCTATCTATACCACTACCACTTTTACTTTATTAGTTCCGTGTAAAATTGATTATGATAATCATTAATAACTGCTTGATAAAGAAAAAAAATAAAAAAATTATCAATTGAACTTATTCTTTCATTTTGTATTTTTCTTTATCCTCTTATCTTTCAAAAAATTAAAATTAGGAAAGTGCCTTTGCTTTACAAGTATATGTATAAAAAAAGTTTATTTAGCTCCTTCATGCCTACTATAACTAGTTTTTTCGGTTTTCTACTAGCGGCTTTAACTATAACCTCTGCTCTATTTATTGGTCTGAGCAAGATAAGACTTATTTGAAATTAATTGAATGAACAGTTTCTAAAAATAAAAACAAAACGAAAATTTTCTTCAGTATTCCACCTATTCTCTAGTTCTTTACCGTGTTCATTTCCAATTCTTGTTTATTGAGATTTCTGGTCAATATGGATTAATATTTAAGGATAGATATTACCTCTCTTTTTCCTTTTTTCAAAAAAAAAAAAAAAAAAAATTGAAATGATTGAAGTTTTGCTCTTTGGAATTGTCTTAGGGCTAATTCCTATTACTTTGGCCGGATTATTCGTAACTGCATATTTACAATATAGACGTGGTGATCAGTTAGACCTTTGATTAATATTAATTAACACCGTATTTTTTTTTGACCTCCTGCGGATTAAAGAAAGGAGGAGGTCAATTTCAGAGTGCTCTTCCATTTTTCCGTATAAATTTTGACCTAACAAACCAAAAAGAGAATCACGCTCTGTAGGATTTGAACCTACGACATTGGGTTTTGGAGACCCACGTTCTACCGAACTGAACTAAGAGCGCTTTCTTATCACAATTACAAAAAAGGAGATTGTAAGTAAAAAAGAAGTCAAAAAGAGTCTTTTTTTAATTCCACTCGATTTTGAATGCTTATACTATGATAGAATATGATATATATTGAAAATTGGGTCTTCCCATTTTCAATTTTAATTAATCTCAATTGATCCCTTGTTATTGCTCAGAGACGAAGTAATAGATAGGGATGACAGGATTTGAACCCGTGACATTTTGTACCCAAAACAAACGCGCTACCAAGCTGCGCTACATCCCTTTGTAATTGATTTACAATGTTATTGTAAAGAATACCCATTTTGTTTTCCACATACTTAATTTCATTTTTCCCATTGATATCCATTATCATTTTTTCTTTTTTATCTCATATCATATATTATTTTAGCTCATATAATAGATTATAATATATTATATAATAATAAAAATAAACTTACGCAAATTTCGTGAATGGTCGGGGAAAAAGGGGGCCATCTTTTTTTTAAGAAAAGGAAAATCTTATCTATCAAATTGTTGTACATTTTATTTTAATTTGAATTTCCGTGTACAAAACAAATGCAAGTCGCCTTGAATTACATAGAATCAGATTCTATATGTATTAGAATTATGTATTTAGAATAAAAAAAAAGTCTTTATTAGAATTTTTATTATAATAACAAAAAAAGCAGGAGGATTCAAAATGCGAGACCTAAAAACATATCTATCCGTGGCACCGGTAATAAGTACGCTATGGTTTGCGTCTTTAGCAGGCCTATTGATAGAGATCAATCGTTTTTTTCCCGATGGATTGACATTGCCTTTTTTTTCATTCTAGTTATCAACGCGTGGGGGAGGGGGTGAATAAGATTAGAGATACAATTAAATATCTGCGACTACTACTCCCCTCCTCTTTTTTTTTATTGAATTTCAAAAAGGTTAGAAAAGAAAAAAAAGTGGATTCAACTTTAGTAAAACTCGGAACGCGGGGTCCGCGCTTTCAGTAAAGTAAATTAACTTCAATTAAATTTAGTAAATTTAGAGAAGGAATGTGGAAATGTAGTTAGCGCAACAGTATTCTACAAGACGCTTAAATTAACTACTGTGATTCTCATCTAAACTTCTAATTGAGATAGAGTTTAAAATCTTTGTATTACTTATTATTATTAATATAATTAGAACTATATTGGTTGCAATGAAATCTTTCATAATTTGGATTTCGAGTTAGCAACTTCACTTCTTTTTACTTCCTTTCTTCTTCACTTCAGATCGGAAATATAGAAGAGTTGAATGAATAAAAAATCCCAAAATCTCAAGGAGGTTTATGGCTAAGGGGAAAGATGTTCGAGTAAGGATTATTTTAGAATGTACCGGTTGTGTTCGAAAGAGTGTTAATAAGAAATCAACAGGTATTTCGAGATATATTACTCAAAAGAATCGACACAATACGCCTAGTCGATTGGAATTGAGAAAATTCTGCCCCTATTGTTACAAACATACAATTCACGGGGAAATAAAGAAATAGATGGAACCGCTCGCTTGCGTGTCACCCTTTCCAAGGAAGATTTAAATGATATTAAAGAACAGATTAAATATATATTACTATGAGATAGAATAATATAGAATCTTATCTAATATATAATATCTTATGTTACTATATAGAATATATTATGCTAATATATATATTCGAAATTCGAATTATATATTAAAAATATATTAAATAAATATAAAATATTATTATTCTATATTAAATAAAAAAAAAAGGAAAATATAATTAAATATTAATTAATTAAATATTTCTATTTAATATAATTAATATATAAAAAAAAAAAAAAAAAAATATTCAATATATATTGAATATTCTAAATAAAAAAAAAAAAAGTCCTATTTCGTTCAATTGGATCAAAAATGATTTCGAATTAAGAAATAGGATTTTTGAAATAAGGAATAAACAAACCATGGATAAATCCAAACGACTTTTCCTTAAGTCCAAGCGATCTTTTCGTAGGCGTTTGCCCCCGATCCAATCGGGGGATCGAATTGATTATAGAAACATGAGTTTAATTAGTCGATTTATTAGTGAACAAGGAAAAATATTATCTAGACGGGTGAATAGATTGAGTTTAAAACAACAACGATTAATTACTATTGCTATAAAACAAGCTCGTATTTTATCTTTATTACCTTTTCTTAATAATGAAAAACAATTTGAAAAAAAGCGAGTTGGTCACTCTAACTACTGATCTTAGAACCAGTAGGCTTACTCCAATTGAAATTGGATCAAAATTCCAATTCGAATTCAACCATAGATTGATGTTTTGTTCAAAAAATCTGAAAATCAAAATTGGATTTTCGTGTCGTAAGAAAAAAAACGAATTGGGGGGGAAGAAACTTTTTTTTTATTGAATGTTTTTTTTAGTTTGACTACTTTACTTGATCATATTAGCATCCTATTTTATCGGTCATATTTTATCGTACCAATTTCTATTCTACCTTCCCGGAATTTTTTTTTTTTTTTCAAAAAATTCCATGGATTGCTCCCAATTTTCTTATTTTCTAATGTCATTGGAAATCGTATAAAGACAATTCCTATTTAATATAGCTATTTGTGCAAGTATTTTACGATTAAGAAGCAATTGTTTCTTGTACAGATTATTTACTAAATAACTATAACTATAGGATACCCTATTTCCGCGAATTACTGCATTTATCCGAGTGACCCACAAACGACGAAAATTTCTTTTCTGTCTATCTCTATCGCGATGGGACGAAACCAAAGCTCTTATTTTTTGTTGAATAATACTTCGAGTAAGTCTTGAATGAGCCCCGCGAAAGCTTGATACGAATAAACGAATTTTTGTTCTACGTCTCCGAGCTATATATCCTCGTCTAATTCTGGTCATTGAATACACGAAACTTTGATGAATAACTAATTTATTTCTTTTCTTTCAGTTATTCTTTTCCCCTTTTTCTATAATAACAAAACGGATTTTTCCAATGTATAAAATAAAAATTCCAACGGCTTTTACTACTATAACCTTCCCAACCACGATTTTGTCTTTTTTTTTTTTTGAGCCATTTCATCTCGAAATAAGAAACTGTATTGATATTAGGTCTCAAACACAAACAAAAATCGAATAAATAAAAAAAAGCAGTAAATAGAAATAGATAAATAGTGGGTTCCATCGTTTCTATGGTTACTTCTTAAACGGTGAGGTCTTCTCTATACACCGGAGCCCCCTCCTGCATTTAATCATTTAATCAATGCTATTGTTAACGTGTATAGTTCACATTCTTTTGCTCTACCTATGAATTATCCAGTACTAGGTCTTTCACAAGGAGATCTATCTATATAGTAACGGTATTTAATTATGAGGATTAGCTAATTCGTTGACCCTGTTAGTCCGCTCTTGCAAGAGTAGGAGCATAAATTTTCGGCCTTTAAACTTTTAATTTAATAAGATTTTCCCTGCTTAATGGATAATCATTTGTTACCAATGGGAAATTGTTTCTTGTTTTAAATTGAAAATTGAGGTGATTGAATTTGCACCAATGAAACCATAAATTTTATACACAATAGACGAATATGATAGATCTTTTTTTTTTTAGATAATGAAGGGGGTTCTTCTATTCTATCCTATTCATCCGTACTGACACAGATAGTGGAAAAGTTTTTCCTTTCTTTTGTCCAAGTTCATGATCTAAACAAGTCGCACATACACCCTAGTACATGTTCCTCGGCGCTGAGGACATCCCCCAAGAGCGGGGGATTTGGTAACATTTCTAATTGGCTGTCTTGTGTTTCTAATAAGTTGTTTAATAGTTGGCATCTTGAATCGTATGCATAATGGGCTGGTTTAGATCGATCGTAACCGTATGATTATGAATTTTTTCTATATTAATATTCTATTACTATTAATTATTAATTAAATAATAGAATATTAAATTGAAATTCCGCTAAGATAAAAATATCAAATTGCGATTTGCGTGAAATTCCTGCTATTTCTTATGCAACTGCTACAAGATCAACAATTCCATGAGCTTGGGCTTCTGTTGCTGACATAAAAACATCTCTTTCCATGTCTTCGGATACAACCCATAAGGGTTTTCCCGTTCTTTGTGCATAAATCCTTGTGAGGATTTCACGCAGTTTCAGCAGTTCTTCTGCTTCCAGGACAAATTCTGCTATTTGTGCCTCATAAAAACCAGCAATAGGTTGATGAATCATTACCCTGATGATATAATAAAAAAAAGGTTATTCTATCTCGCATAATATAATAAATAATAGAAATATAATAAATAAGAAAGTGACAGGAATAGATAAAAAAGAATAAGAAAAGACGAGAGAATTGAACAACCGTACATGCATTGTTTGTGCATTGCATACGGCTTCACACTAGAATTCACTTTTATTTTACCTTTCATCGAAAAAAAATCTAGGCTTAAATCAGTAAATGATCCAATAACCACCCTTTCCTTGGGAAGAGGTAAAAAGCAAAAATACTATGGTGGTCCCGTTGCTTTATTTTATTAGTGATTTAGCAATCCCAAAGTTTCTTTTTTTTTTTTTTATTGAAAAAAAAATAATAATATAATCTTTTTTTGTACTCTTTCATAACATAAATAATGTTAAGAGCCCTCCGGTGCGAAAACAAAAACGTTTGTGACGCTGAAAGGGGTCCCTGGTAGAATAAAATCAGAAAGACCCTTAATATTTCATACTACTCTTTCGATACATAATCTAATGTTTAAAAAAACTTTGGTTATATCTATATCGAATTCGAAATGCCATGCTATTATTACTTAATATTTATATTTCATATGGCGAAGGCATAGTGTTTTTTTTTTTTCAAATAAAAACCCATTGGCGCCAAGCATGAGGGAATGCTAAACGTTTGGTGATTTTTCCTCCGACCAGAATAAAAGATCCCATTGAAGCAGCTAATCCCATGCATACTGTTTGTACATCTGGTCGCACAAATTGCATAGTATCATAAATAGCTACTCCGGGTATTACCCATCCGCCAGGAGAGTTTATAAACAAATACAAATCTTTGGTCTCGCTCTCTATACTGAGATATACCATAAGACCAATAAGTTGATTCGAGATCTCGCTATCAATACCTTGACCTAAAAAAAGTAATCTTTCTCGATAAAGTCGGTTGATTAGGATAAAATTCTATCCTTTAGAAACCGTACATGCACCTTTTGATGCATACGGTTCACCAAAAATCACGAAAATAAAATAAAGAATCAATGTGTAGATGCCAGCCCTCCTTTTTTTGATAGTGAGTACTTTTTAACCTTTATTTTGAATGAGGGGGCTTTTCCTCTATTTTTTAATAAAAATGAGTTTTGACGTGTTTACTTATAAAATAAAAAAAAATTCATTAAACTTAGCAAACTAACTTCTTATTACTTAGCAAACTAACTTCTTATTGATGTATTCCTTCATCGAGATTGAATTCAAATCACGATGGCATTCTCTTGTTCCTGAATGGGCTTCTTCAATTTTTTTAGGTTTGTGCTCTACTCCGAGTAAAGATCTGCCCGATTTTTATTTGCACATATAGGGCAAATACTCTAATACCGCGTCTTTTTGTTACAACTTCTTTTTCTTTTTTTATTTATTTTACGCTTCTGTCAAATATTTGACGTACTCATTATATTATTTTATTCCATTGAATATGATTTTCAATTCGAACTTATTCAAAATTGATAAAAAATTTCTAAATAGAATAGGATACAAGTAGTAATGATAATAGATATATTATCAATTGGTTTTTCTAAACGGAGTCTGGATACTTCATTTTTTTGGTCTAAACAAGGCAACCATAAATTATTCTAATTAATAATATTAAATTGAGTACCTCAAAAGCATAGATCTATATGAACTTGATTGCACTTCACGCTCCAAATTTTTGATGATTTAATCAATCTTTCTTGGGCGAAATAGAGGATATCTCAATCGGGTGAGAGAACGGGTGAATTCCGTATGACCCAATATATCTGACAAGTCGCACTATAAGTCAATCCAAAGTGAATCGTCTTCTCCAGGATGTCGAAAAGGGACTTTTGGAACACCAATAGGCATTAAATGAAAGAAAAAAGATTAAGTACTCTATTTCACTTTGATGTGAAAACGTAACAATGAGTTTCTTGTTTTAAGAATATTGACCTTTATAATTTACTAGGATTTTAGTAAAATTTTGTAATATTTTATGCGTGGATTTCTATTTTGATTAGAATTTCTATTTAGAATTTCGAAAAAATAGAAAATATATATATAGAAATATCGAAAATATAAGGAAGCCAAAACGAATAGGGTCAAATTTTTATGAATAAGTCCTTTGAATGATGAACAAATCTCTATGTGTTTGCTCATAAAAAATGGAGTCAGCTCACCATTGCGTATTGGTACTTATCGGGTATAAAATAGATTTGCTTCTCTTTTTTTTGTTCCTACAAACAGAATTGTTATATTTTTACTAAAAATAAAGAATAGAAAAAAAAATAGTAATTCTTTCTCCACTTAAAAATAAAAAGGGAGATCTATAACATATTTTTTCCAGTGCAATAAAGTTACATAGTGTTTATTTTTCGTGAATATAAGGGGTATTTCCATGGGTTTGCCTTGGTATCGTGTTCATACTGTCGTATTGAATGATCCCGGTCGTTTGCTGTCTGTTCATATAATGCATACAGCGTTGGTTGCTGGTTGGGCCGGTTCGATGGCTCTATATGAATTAGCAGTTTTTGATCCCTCTGACCCCGTTCTCGATCCGATGTGGAGACAAGGTATGTTCGTTATACCCTTCATGACTCGTTTAGGAATAACCAATTCGTGGGGTGGTTGGAATATCACAGGAGGAACTATAAGCAATCCGGGTATTTGGAGTTATGAAGGTGTGGCTGGGGCGCATATTGTGTTTTCTGGCTTGTGTTTCTTAGCAGCTATTTGGCATTGGGTGTATTGGGATCTAGAAATATTTTTTGATGAGCGTACAGGAAAACCTTCTTTGGATTTGCCCAAGATCTTTGGAATTCATTTATTTCTCTCAGGGGTAGCTTGCTTTGGGTTTGGCGCTTTTCATGTAACTGGATTGTATGGTCCTGGAATATGGGTCTCCGACCCTTATGGATTAACTGGAAAGGTACAACCAGTAAGTCCGGCATGGGGGGTGGAAGGTTTTGATCCCTTTGTCCCGGGAGGAATAGCTTCTCATCATATTGCAGCCGGTACATTGGGCATATTGGCGGGCCTATTTCATCTTAGTGTCCGTCCGCCCCAACGTTTATACAAAGGATTACGTATGGGAAATATTGAAACTGTCCTTTCCAGTAGTATCGCTGCTGTCTTTTTTGCAGCTTTTGTTGTTGCTGGAACTATGTGGTATGGTTCAGCAACTACCCCGATTGAATTATTTGGTCCCACGCGTTATCAATGGGATCAAGGATACTTCCAGCAAGAAATATATCGAAGAGTTAGTGCCGGGCTAGCCGAAAATCAAAATTTATCCGAAGCTTGGTCTAAAATTCCCGAAAAATTAACTTTTTATGATTACATTGGCAATAATCCTGCAAAAGGTGGATTGTTCAGAGCAGGTTCCATGGACAACGGGGATGGAATAGCTGTTGGATGGTTAGGACATCCTATCTTTAGAGATAAAGAAGGGCGTGAACTTTTTGTACGCCGTATGCCTACTTTTTTTGAAACATTTCCAGTTGTTTTGGTAGACGGAGATGGAATTGTTAGAGCCGATGTTCCTTTTCGAAGGGCAGAGTCGAAGTATAGTGTCGAACAAGTAGGTGTAACGGTTGAGTTCTATGGTGGTGAACTAAACGGAGTCAGTTATAGTGATCCTGCTACTGTCAAAAAATATGCTAGACGCGCTCAATTAGGCGAAATTTTTGAATTAGATCGTGCTACTTTGAAATCCGATGGTGTTTTTCGTAGCAGCCCAAGGGGTTGGTTTACTTTTGGACATGCTTCGTTCGCTCTGCTCTTTTTCTTCGGACACATTTGGCATGGTGCTCGAACTTTGTTCAGAGATGTTTTTGCTGGGATTGATCCAGATTTAGATGCTCAAGTGGAATTTGGAGCATTCCAAAAACTTGGAGATCCAACTACAAAAAGACAAGTAGTCTGATACAATATTTGATCTCTTAGTTTTCGCCTATATTTTATTTTTGGAATTTGACATAGGATATCGTAGATATCTTAATTTGAATCGACGCCTTTCTTTGAATCTTGGTCTTTTTTTATCCGCGAGACGCTCCAAAATAAACAGGTATGAAAGCTATAATTGTAAACCACGATTGATTTTATGGAAGCATTGGTTTATACATTCCTTTTAGTGTCAACTTTAGGAATCATTTTTTTCGCTATCTTTTTTCGAGAACCGCCTAAAGTTCCAACTAAAAAGGTAAAATGATTTTTCGATATCTTAATTGAAGTAAAGAGCCTCCCAATATTGGGAGGCTCTTTTAGTCCCCGTGTTCCTCGAATGGATCTCTTAGTTGTTGAGAGGGTTGCCCAAAAGCAGTATATAAGGCATACCCAGTAAAACTTACAAGTAAACCAGATATAGAGATGGCGACTAGGGTTGCTGTTTCCATTATTATATGATTTCAAGACCATCATGTATCTATGATAAGATCATTTATTTACAACGGAATGGTATACAAAGTCAACAAATCTCAATTAATACAAATATAGGATTCAATTTATGGCTACACAAAGCGTGGAGGGTAGTTCTCGATCTGGTCCAAGACGAACTGTTGTAGGGGATTTATTGAAACCATTGAATTCGGAATATGGTAAAGTAGCTCCTGGATGGGGAACCACTCCTTTAATGGGTATCGCAATGGCTCTATTTGCGGTATTCCTATCTATTATTTTGGAGATTTATAATTCTTCCGTTTTACTAGATGGAATTTCAATGAATTAGATTTACAAGAACCAATAAGGACTAGCTTTTGAATACAAAATAAAGCATTTTTCTCTCGGATTTTTTATTCTAGTCTATTTTCTTAGTTCGATCGTGAAATTTATTTATTTCTGTATTTCTGGAATATGAGTGTGCGACTTGTTAGAATTGATCCTATATGATAGTACAGAGAGTGGGTCTGTCGTCTTGATAGAGATGATTTTTTACCTCGTCAGGTATTTATTATAGTATCTGTAGCACGGAATATATGAAATAGATTACGAAGTTTTAGAACTATGATTCATACTGAATATTCAGATCCCGTGATCGGACTCCAAAAAATTTCAAAGAGTTAGAAGGTATAAAGTGAAAGATTTTTCTTCTTTCAAACTCTTTATCTATGTTTGATCAAAGGATAAACCTTTCTTTGGATTTTTACTGATTCTATTTATTGATTGAATAAGTGATGATACAACGGTTCTTACTCAAGGAATCCTTGAGCTTAGTTTGAAGGTTTTATTAAAAAAATCATCGTGGTTCTAGTACGAATCTGAGGTTTCAATCGAATTATAGGGTCGTAACAAGAAAATTCCTATCAATAATAAAGAAAACAACAATAAGGTTACATTACAAAGAAATATATTACATAGAAATAAAAATACTAAATCAAAGAAAAAAATGGGTAAAAATAGAAGATTCAAGAGGCCCGTAAAAAGCAACACCAAGAAAGGAATGAGCCGACTTGATATTTTGATATTATAACCACAAAGAAGAATTTTCTTATTTTTCTTTTTTTGTATGGTCAACAACTCTTGAATCATAGGATTACGAAGTTTCTATTACACATATTTGTTTGAACTAGTATTTTGGTGGTTCTGTTTGAGCCGTACGAGATGAAATTCTCATATACGGTTCTCGGAGGGGGAGTCTTTCTGGTTTACCTATCTCAATAAAGTATATGATTGGTTCGAAGAACGTCTCGAGATTCAGGCGATTGCAGATGATATAACTAGTAAATATGTTCCTCCTCATGTTAACATATTTTATTGTTTAGGAGGAATTACGCTTACTTGTTTTTTAGTACAAGTAGCTACGGGGTTTGCTATGACTTTTTACTACCGTCCTACCGTTACTGAGGCTTTTGCTTCTGTTCAATACATAATGACTGAAGCTAATTTTGGTTGGTTAATCCGATCAGTTCATCGATGGTCGGCAAGTATGATGGTTTTAATGATGATCCTGCACGTATTTCGTGTGTATCTCACTGGTGGTTTTAAAAAACCTCGTGAATTGACTTGGGTTACAGGCGTAGTTCTTGCTGTATTGACGGCATCTTTTGGTGTAACTGGTTATTCCTTACCTTGGGACCAAATTGGTTATTGGGCAGTCAAAATTGTAACAGGCGTGCCGGAAGCTATTCCTGTAATAGGATCGCCTTTGGTAGAGTTATTACGGGGAAGTTCTAGTGTAGGACAATCCACTTTGACTCGTTTTTATAGTTTACACACTTTTGTATTACCCCTTCTTACTGCTGTATTTATGTTAATGCACTTTCCAATGATACGTAAGCAAGGTATTTCAGGTCCTTTATAGAGAGTAATTTCTAGAGAATATTGATTCTAGATATTTGTAATCAACCATTGATTGCTTGGGGGAGGAAAAAAAAAGTATTTTATTGCTACAAATATGGATTATTAAAAAGAATAAGACATGTATTTGGATATTTCCCTTCAACTCTAAAAATTTTTGTTTTTTATATTTAACATGAATAGTTGAAGTGAATTCTCCTGAGAGAAAAATGGATTATGGGAGTGTGTGACTTGAACTGTTGATTTGGCCGTGCAGATATATGCCTTTATCTTTATCTGCCATATTGGAATTAATAACCAAATGTGTCTTTGTTCCAACCACTGCGTAAGCCCAATACAGAGGATAGGCTGG